ATAAGATCTTTCGTAGAATCATTGATAAAAAGATTTATTTTACTTGTTCCCCGAACTTAATTCTTAGAGAAAAACAATTTTCAATAACTTGTTGATCCCTATCCTTCTTCCCATATTTTCAGATTTTTTTTTTTTAATTTCAGATTTTTTGAATTTCCTGGCTTAGTGTAAGATAGAAATATATCTATCTAATCTTAACAAAATGAATGAAAGCGGAAGAAATGAAGTTTCATTCCCCTTTCTGATCTGGCGGACCAATCACTCCCCAAAAGGTCCTATACCTCGTATTATTTCTATTCTACCGATTTAGTTTATTATTTTATTTCTTTTTTTTAATATTAATAATTTTAATAATATCGATTTATAATTAATATCTATTTATTCTTATATTCATTTTCTTTATTTATTTTATTCTTTGATATAATTCTATTTCTAATTAATTAGAATTATAATAAAATTGAAAATGAAATAAATATATTTAATGAAAATTTAATGAAAATAATATTAAAAAAAAATTATATGATTAGAATGAATGATTCATGAATATAAATACGAATCAAAAGATTCTATGGAATCAGAAAAGAGGGAAAGATCTTTCAGATTTAATCATACCACATTATATTGACAATTTAAAAAAACTGTTCATACAATGAGCATAGTATGATGGCGGTCGGGCATACTTGCCCCCATCGTCTAGTGGTTCAGGACATCTCTCTTTCAAGGAGGCAGCGGGGATTCGAATTCCCCTGGGGGTAGGTGTACTACGAAAGGAAGTTGATCATGGATTATCAATAAGCCGGGAATTGATTCTTCCTGGGTCGATGCCCGAGCGGTTAATGGGGACGGACTGTAAATTCGTTGGCAATATGTCTACGCTGGTTCAAATCCAGCTCGGCCCAATAATTGGCCGATCCACCATGAAATGATAGAACCCCATTTGTTGTTCCCCAGAAATGCCTGATCGGAATACGGAAGAATAAAAAAACTAAAATTTTCTGATATATTTTACCGCCGTTCATTTGCTCTCTTTATTTTTTCTCACAAATTCTGATCTTGCTTGCTAATGATCTAGATTCATACTAGATTCATATAAGGATCTGGAAGTATAAGGAAAAGAATAAAATAAAGAATAAATAAAAAAACTCTTTTTTTTTTCATTGAAAGCTTTATTTGATTATTAATCAATTTATAAAAAACGAAAGGATTATTAACAATCCGTGAGGCGCTCTCACTAAAGTGCATATCCGTGTGTATATCAAATATATTACTCGCGTTTCTGTTACAATACGACTATTCTAATCTAAAATCTAAATAAAATAGAAATAAAATAGAAAGGGTTTGAATTAAATCATAAGAATATGTATGATGTACACTTGATTTCCTTGGGATTGTAGTTCAATTGGTCAGAGCACCGCCCTGTCAAGGCGGAAGCTGCGGGTTCGAGCCCCGTCAGTCCCGACAGATCCAAATCCAATAAAAAAAATACATCAATTCATCTCTGCGTTTGCTGTGAAAAGGAGAACAAAAGAAATAGCAGAATTTCATTCACAAGAGGATACCCTCCTATTTTATTTATTTATTAGTTTCACATTTCTCATCAAATAAATATGGGAATTACCATTTATTCAACTAGTACCAATTGATAGGAGAAAGACATATGTAGATTAGTACAATGATTGGTAAAATTATATTCAGGATTCCAAGAAATACCGTACGGAGTCTGGCTTTTTCGATTATTCCCGATCTGTGTAATAGAGTACTATATGTTTACAGGGGGCTATACAGAAATGGAATTTGTACGATACAAAAAAGATTAACTTAACATAGTAACTTTGATATAATACTTTAAAGATTAAAAGTATATCCCTTTAGGGCTCCGATTTTGTGTAACCTCAATTAATAATTTCAATTATTAATGTGAATTTGAACCAATTTATCTCATTCAAATTTCACACTGAATTTTTGATATATGCATCCCAAAATTAATCCAAGGAAATGGGATATTAATAAAATAAAGCTCAAAGAAGATCCTATCTCTCTTTGTGAGGGAATGAATAATCTTTTTTAAGTTTAAGGGTCTTGCCGAAGAAAGAACAAACTTTTTAATGAATTTGATGGAATACTCGATTTTTTTATACCCGGACTCTCCTTATTTATACTACTTCTTTGTTTTCCAAGAAGATTAGATCATAAAAAGGGGGTTTAGAACTAAACTTCTTCCTTTTTACATTTCGCTTCTATTGGTTATTTTATTGGGGTTTTTTATAACCAATGTAAGTAAGTGTAAAGGCGGTCATATGATATTTCATCAGATGATTCCACAAGGAGGGACGTAGGTTATAGAAAAGAAAGAATGGAAAGGAAAAGAATGATAAAGAAAGTAAAGGAATTATTTATCGGATCAGGAATCAAAATTTGAATTCGGTATGGATAAAAGATCTTCCTATGTTATACTATTTAATTCTCGACGATGAATCAATTTGATAGCTCAGATATTGTTATTCATGATATTGCTCCGATTCGATATCGTCGAGATGTAATTCATCCCATTGAATATTGAATTTACAGGCGAAAGATTTATCAGCTCTATGGGATTAAATCCCGAGTTATTGCGAATTAATTAAAAATGAAACGATGAGATTATGGAAGTAAATATTCTCGCATTTATTGCTACTGCACTGTTCATTCTAGTTCCTACTGCTTTTTTACTTATAATATATGTAAAAACAGTCAGTCAAAATGATTAATTTGAATTAAACTTGACTGTTTAGTTTTTATCAATGATTGAAAAGAAAAAAGAAAATGAAAAGTATTAAGATTTCGTGTCTTAAATGAAATAAGCGGACGAGAATCATCAGTATTTTATGAGATTCGATAGTATGGTAGAAAGAAATATATGAATCTTTCTACCATACTTATTATTGTTATTGTAGTATATAAAGTCGTACTGTATAAAGATAGAGGTTTAATATAGATCAATCTGCAATATGTATCTTCATAGATATCAATTACATATATGTAATGTATTTACATAATGTACCAATTCTATTTCTTTGCTTCATCTATTTAATTTGTGTTGATTCCAATCATCAATCTGAAAAAATCGAAGGGCAATTCTTACTCTTACAATTCTAATTCCTAGAATTTCTGATTCTATTCAATATGAATCCCGATATCCATTGAAAGAATCAAATTGACGAAGGAAAAAAGAGTATAGGCCTATATTAATATTAATAAAATTAATAAAAAGAAAATAAAATAATCTTTTTTTAGTATTCTGAAGAAGTAATTGATTGATCAGTTGACAGATGATCCAGTGGTTCATTTCCATGGGAACCTCTTTGGATTTCGAAAAGGATTAGTAAAGCCCACCGATTTTTAACGTTTGAACCATGATATGAAATGAGTTCAATAAAGCAAGCATAACATAAATAAGATTTCTAAAAGAATAAAAAAAAAAGCGGGAACGCGCAATATGTGACTTGCCCAAGGCAATATTTTATTATGTGTAGTATATTGTTGGACAACCACTATGTCTATGTTGTTTCCCATAGGAAGTCTGTATCCACTTAATAACATAATTATTTTCTTTTCTATTTTAACAGTAAAAAAAAGGACTTTGCAGAACGATCTATAAAACAATTGATATGGGTTGAGTTTGAGGAATCAAACTCAATTAGTAGTACTTCTAGAGTCCACTTCTACCCCATACTACGAGTGAAAGAGAAAATGTAAAGACTACCATTAAAGCAGCCCAAGCGAGACTTACTATATCCATGTGAATTATATCCCCTATCTCTATAAATATGAAGGAATTATTCCATTAATGTTCACTAATCATTATTATGTTCATTAATAATAGTGGAATCCCTGGCGCAGAGTCAAAAGGGAATTCTGACCCAATACCGTTGATGAAACAATCCAATAAACTCATAATTATAAATTCTAACAGGTTCCTATATGATTTATAGTAGAATCGGAAAACACTAAGCGCAAGCAAAATACGTAGATACACCCCTGGAAGTTTCAAGGGAATGTTACTAACATGTAGAAATAATAAGACCTAGTCTTTCTTTTGTTGACTTTCATTTCATTAAGTAAAAAGTATAAAAATATAGAGTCAAGATAGAGCACTATCTATCACAGACCCTATTTCTCATTTTATCTAATCCTTACGTTAGGTCTCCTGTTTGTCTCTGTGAAACAATCGGAAGATAGTCTATTACATTAAAGCCAATCAATATTAAATTGAATGCAGGAGCACAGAGAGAATTTCATGAGTCTATATACGAACAAAGTATCTTTCGGCCTTTACGTACGCAACTAATAAATTAATAATCAAATAAATTCCTCGTTCGTCTATCCAAATTAATTCAAGACCTAATTAATAAACACTACATTAATAATAGAAGAGCTGTCATATTAAGATTTAACGATTCTTTTTCATTCAATATTCACTAATATAATCTTTCCTTGAACTGAAGCCTAGACGCAAGGATTTACAGCATTTTCATTTTAGAGAACAGAACCGCCAGATGCTTATAGAATCAAGCAAGTATCAAGAGCCCCCCCCCCCCCGCTTACTTCTGCTGGAAAAAAATTTGTCAAGTTATCTCAGCAAAACATAATAAGGTATTCCGATTTTATTGTTGATCAGGCGACACCCAGATTTGAACTGGGGAAAAAGGATTTGCAGTCCCCCGCCTTACCGCTCGGCCATGTCGCCAAAACGATACAAAAAATATATGAAAATATTCCATTTTTTTTTTTGGGGGGGGGGGGGGTTATTCATTTTTGTACTTGTATCTTGAATACTGTTTTATTTAATCCCTTTCCTAAAAAAGATCCTTACTTTTCTCTTTGGATTGGATACATTTCTTCGATTGATTGTACAGTATCTTAAAACAAACACACTATTTAAAAACACCCCTTCCCCCCTTTATATTCTTTATATTGAAAAACCTATTGTGGATTTTCAGTCACAAAACAAAAATTCAGGA